AACGAAACAAGTTTAATCATTAGTAAAGCCGAAGTCAACGAGGGCACAACTGTGAAAAAATTAAAGCCCCGGGCTCGAGGACGAGGTTATCCTATAAAAAGATCCACTTGTCATATAACTATTGTATTGAAAGATATATCTTTAGATGAAGAGGAAGAAATAGATAAAAGGAAATTCTATAAATTAGAGCTGAGGAATACTTAAAGGAAGAATATTTTATATTATAAAAAATACAAATACGCTATATTATGTTATGCTTAAAAAAAATCGAATGAATAAAAAAAAAATACAAACAGATGTCACGTTTCACGATATATATAGTAGTGGGGGATTATGGGACAAAAAATAAATCCACTTGGTTTCAGACTTGGTGCAACCCAAGATCATCATTCTCTTTGGTTTGCACAACCAAAAAATTATTCAAAGGATCTACAAGAAGATCAAAAAATACGAGATTGTATCAAAAATTATGTGCAAAATAATATGAAAATATCCTCTAATGTAGAGGGAATTGCACGTATAGAGATTCAAAAAAGAATCGATTTGATTCAGGTCATAATCTATATGGGATTCCCCAAGTTATTAATAGAAGACAGGACTCGAAGAATCGAAGAATTACAGACGCATGTACAAAAAGAACTCAATTGTGTAAACCGAAAACTCAACATTGCTATTACAAGAATTGCAAATCCTTACGGGCACCCCAATATTCTTGCAGAATTTATAGCCGGACAATTAAAGAATAGAGTTTCATTTCGCAAAGCAATGAAAAAAGCTATTGAATTAACTGAACAGGCAGGTACAAAAGGGATTCAAGTACAAATTGCAGGGCGTATCGACGGAAAAGAAATTGCACGTGTTGAATGGATCCGAGAAGGTAGAGTTCCTCTACAAACCATTCGAGCTAAAATTGATTATTGTTCCTATGCAGTTCGAACTATCTATGGGGTATTAGGCATCAAAATTTGGATATTTGTAGACGAGGAATAATAAGAACTTACTTGACTTATATTTAGTTCTATCTGGTGATAAAACAAAAAATGGCAAACTCTTTCATTCTTTTTCTGGTAAATAATAAAAAAAAAGAACAATTCTATAAGGTTGAATAAAAATTCGATTAATCATTTGATATAATTGCTATGCTTAGTGTGTGACTCGTTGGTTTTTTTAGGGTTGGGATTCAAAAAAATGGACAGCCCATAGTACAAACTGATAACTATAGAACTAATAACCAACTCATCACTTCGTGTTATCTGAATAGAAAGAACCAGTCAAGATATGATATATAAGTCATATCATTGTAGCAACTGAAATCTTTTTTACATAAACAAACAAAAAAAATCTGATTATGGGTTGTAAAGCAATATCAAGTATACAGATAAATGGAAGGGTGAGAGAAAGATAGAAAAAGAATATTAATGATATATAATTCCAATATGTAAGGTCTATGAGTCATCTCATATAAAGGGAATGTAATAAAGCATCAATACTGATTGATCCATAATTAGACAAATCCGTGCATAGAACAAAAAATCAAGAGCCCCGAGCCAATAAAGACTGAGAAGGTTGACTCAAGAATCAATTTAATTGGAGGCTCCGTTGTAAAATTCAGACCTAATCATTAATCGAGAAGTGGTGGGAACGACAGAACCTGTGAATGCATAAGATTCTATTGAAAACGAATCCTAATGATTCATTGAGTAGGATGGCGGAACGAACCGGAAACCTATTCATTTATTCTGAGAGGTCATGTCATAGACTAATCTTACAACTGAATGTTGAAAGAGTAAATATTCGCCCGCGAATTTTTTTTTATTTCTAAATTTTAGTCGATTCGAAATAAAAGGAAAAACAAAATAAAGATTCATTATAGCGTTCTACCAAAACGACATTATCTATAAATAGAATACGTGTTAAATTATATAAATACGTGTTAAATTATATATTAAAACACAAAAAATTTCTAATTTATAATCGATTAGATCAAATTTCAAAGAATCCCACGATTCCATAGATTATTAACCGTGTATTTTTTTTGTTTAATTTTTTTTAATTGTTTAATTCGCGAGGAGCTGGATGAGAAGAAACTCTCGTGTCCGGTTCTGTAGTAGAGATGGATGGAATTGCTAAACAACCATCAACTATAACCCCAAAAGAACCAGATTCCGTAAACAACACAGAGGAAGAATGAAAGGAATATCTTATCGAGGTAATCGTATTTGCTTCGGTAGATATGCTCTTCAAGCGCTTGAACCCGCTTGGATCACATCTAGACAAATAGAAGCAGGGCGGCGAGCAATGACACGAAATGCACGCCGCGGTGGAAAAATATGGGTACGCATATTTCCAGACAAACCTGTTACAGTAAGACCTACAGAAACACGTATGGGTTCGGGGAAAGGATCTCCCGAATATTGGGTAGCTGTCGTTAAACCCGGTAGAATACTTTATGAAATGAGCGGAGTAGCAGAAAATATAGCTAGAAGGGCTATTTCAATAGCGGCATCTAAAATGCCTATACGAACTCAATTCATTCTTTCTGGATAGGAATGTAGAAACAAACGAAAGGGGTTTTTGGGATGAAAAAAAAAACAATTGCAGGTTTCTTTTTTTGTTTTGAACAAATAATATTTCTTTTTTTTATTTATACCTTTGCATTGAAAAAGAAAAAACCGATAAAAAAAAAATGATATGATTCAACCTCAAACCCATTTGAATGTAGCGGATAACAGCGGGGCCCGAAAATTGATGTGTATTCGAATCATAGGAGCTAGTAATCGACGATATGCTCATATTGGTGACATTATTGTTGCTGTAATCAAGGAAGCAGTACCAAATACACCTCTAGAAAGATCAGAAGTGGTCCGAGCTGTCATTGTACGTACTTGTAAAGAACTCAAACGCGACAACGGTATGATAATACGATATGATGACAACGCTGCGGTTGTTATTGATCAAGAAGGAAATCCAAAAGGAACCCGAATTTTCGGCGCGATCGCCCGGGAATTAAGACAGTTAAATTTCACTAAAATAGTTTCATTAGCACCTGAAGTATTATAGGGGAAGACCTTAATATAGTATTTGAATGAAATTGATTAAATTTATTTAATTAATTAGTAAATTGTTTATCTATCACGTATATATCTTTAATAATTCATAAAAAAAAAAAAAAAAAAAAGAATTCATAAATATTAAAAAATTCAGAAAAAAAGAAAAAGAGCATGTTGATTATATCAAAATTCGGGGGAAACAAAAATCTTAGTTTATCATGAGTAAAGACACTATTGCTGACATAATAACCTCTATACGAAATGCTGACATGAATAAAAAAAGAACAGTTCGAATACCATCTACTAACATCACTGAAAATATTGTTAAAATCCTTTTCCAAGAAGGTTTTATTGAAAACGTGAGAAAACATCAAGAAAGCAATAAATATTTTTTGGTTTTAACCCTACGACATAGAAGAAATAGGAAAGGACCATATAGAACTGTTTTAAATTTAAAACGGATCAGTCGACCCGGTCTACGAATATATTCTAACTATCAACGAATTCCTAGAATTTTAGGCGGAATGGGGGTTGTAATTCTTTCTACTTCTCGAGGTATAATGACAGACCGAAAGGCTCGACTAGAAGGAATCGGCGGAGAAGTTTTGTGTTATATATGGTAATCTTTCTAATAGCCGACACGGTCATATTTGTGAAAAGAGAGAAAGGACAAGTTTCTAATATTATCCCTCTTACATTAGTTGATACTTCAAAGCGGTTTTACCTGGAATGAAACAACAAAAATGGATTCATGAGGGTTTAATTACTGAACAACTTACCGATGGTATGTATCTTCCGGATTCGTTTAGATAACAAAAAAATTATTCAGGTTTTTGTTTCGTAAAGGATTTCATGTAGTTTTATACGTATACTACCAGGAAATAGACTAAAAATTGAGGTAAGTCCTTATAATTCAACCAAAGGGCGTATAATTTAGAGACTCCAAAGCAAAGACTTGAATGATTAGGCGGTTTTTTCAATTTCAACATTCTTTAGTGAGGATACAATTCGAAATTAAAAATTTCAAGAAACTTATTTTCTTCCAATAAGTAGATTCGGAATTAAAAAAAGGAATGACAAATATGAAAATAAGGGCCTCCGTTCGTAAAATTTGTGAAAAATGTCGATTGATCCGTAGGCGGGGACGAATTATAGTAATTTGTTCTAACCCGAGACATAAACAAAGACAAGGATAATCTTTCTAAAACAAAAAGACTCTCGAAATCTAAAGGACCCGATGTACAGATGTACAAATAAATAAATAAAATAAGTAAAAAAAAAAAAAAAAAAAAGAATAAGGATCTGTTTTGACATGAAATGGATATATCCATATATCTCTGACTTATATTTATGAGATGATAAAATATGGCAAAACCTATACCAAAAATTGGTTCGCGTAGAAATAGACGTATTGGTTCACGTAAGAATACACGTAGAATCCCCAAGGGAGTTATTCATGTTCAAGCAAGTTTCAACAATACCATTGTGACTGTTACAGATGTACGGGGTCGAGTAATTTCTTGGTCCTCTGCCGGGGCTTGTGGATTCAAGGGTACAAGAAGGGGTACACCATTTGCCGCTCAAACCGCAGCAGGAAATGCTATTCGGACAGTAGTGGATCAAGGTATGCAACGAGCAGAAGTTATGATAAAAGGCCCGGGTCTCGGAAGAGATGCGGCATTAAGAGCTATTCGTAGAAGTGGTATACTATTAAGTTTCATACGGGATGTAACTCCTATGCCACATAATGGCTGTAGGCCTCCTAAAAAAAGACGTGTGTAAAAATAAACATTGAAGAGATTTCAAGAGAAATAAATAATTCAATGATTTGATCAAATAATATACTATGGTTCGAGAGAAAGTAACAGTATCTACTCGGACACTACAGTGGAAGTGTGTTGAATCAAGAGCAGACAGTAAGCGTCTTTATTATGGACGCTTTATTCTGGC